TGATTAATATATCAGAATATTTAGTGCCGGGTTACTTTTCATAAATTTTTAATAGGGACTTTCAGGCCAATTGGCGGATGCAATAAATAAAGATTAGTGCACATATATATATATATATATATAATGTGGATGCCAATTTATACCTCAACTTATTGGCCCACGCGTTCTTGAGTCCTCCTTGGTTTAGGGGTTTGACAAGGAAAACAGGATTCGCTGAGCGTAGGGGGGTAGGGGGGTTTGTCGCGTGAAAACCAAAAAAAGGGGGCACTATATAAGGATAAGCTGAACAAGAGATGGATATGGTATGCACTTGACTTAAAAATATGTGGTTCTTAATTTATGTCTTACGATAATTAATATTTGTTGTCACATACAAGGAAAATGCTCAACCTTGAATAACATTTGAATTTGCACTCTGGGATGCCAAGTGAAATGAAAAAGGAAAAAATACGTTATGCATATAAGAGAACGCTCGGCATGGTGGGTAACGAGACATATGTACTACACCATTAATCAGATGCCAGTATAATTATCCGAGGGTGGGATACTACAATATATGTTCCTGAAATAGGAACCAGATGCCAGTAATAGTTCACAGTGTGCAACCCCCACATTCTTTGTCCCTGATTCCATCATGCATGATGTGCCTTTATGTAAATTAGTTGGTGGTTTCTTACTACATTAATATGGTTTAATGGGACTTTAGTTGCCTATTTAGAGGAGAAATTTGAGGTCAAATTTTTAGGGAATTAATATATTACCCAACTTAAAATAATATTATTGTGAGTTTTAATATTATGCTTATGCATACCTTAATATTTAGTACCTGCTTTGTGGTTAAAATAATAGAATGGTGATAATACATATATGTACTAATGCATTAATGTAATATTATGCATATTATGTACTAAACCATAAGGGGTGGTCTACCCCAGAAAATAGTTTAGTTTAGAATTCTGGCTTTGGGAGCCAGTGGTGAGAGTTGAAATCTCTCTTTTCTGGGCGCTAGGGAGGAATTTAACCTCCGATCTTCGGATTACAAGACCGATGCTTTTAGACTAAGCTACTAGGGCAGGCTCATTCTAGTGCTTTATTTTCTAATCATCCTGCTAGTGGGATAAAGATAAGGAATAGTGCAAAGTATAGTACAGACGCGATTTGTCCAATAATGATATAGGGGTGTTCTACTGGCATTCCTCCAATTCACGTCAGGATAATCATGTCTGCAACCAGGGTTCAGAATAGGAACTGGGTGATTGGGCGGAATGTTAGTCCTCGTTGCTTCGAGGTGTGCAGCAGCGGTACCACCATTAATACTAGAATAGAAAATAGTAGTGCAAGGACACCTCCGAGTTTATTAGGGATCGACCGCAAGATGGCGTAGGCAAACAGGAAGTACCATTCTGGTTGAATATGTGGTGGGGTGACTAAGGGGTTAGCGGGGGTAAAGTTTTCTGGGTCCCCTAGCAGGTTGGGGGAGAATAACGCTAGTAGTGTAAGAGCTAGAAGTATTACTACAAACCCAAGTAAGTCCTTGTACGTAAAGTATGGGTGAAAAGAGATTTTATCTGCGTCTGAGTTCAACCCAATTGGGTTGTTTGACCCTGTTTCGTGAAGAAATAGGAGATGCAAGACGGTTGCGGCGGCAATGACAAATGGTAACAGGAAGTGAAATGCGAAGAATCGTGTTAATGTAGCGTTATCTACTGAGAACCCGCCTCAAATTCATTGAACTAGTATGTCGCCCATGTATGGTACGGCGGATAGAAGGTTTGTAATTACTGTGGCCCCCCAGAAAGATATTTGGCCTCATGGGAGGACGTAGCCTACAAAGGCCGTTATCATAACTAGTAGTAGAAGAATTACACCAATGTTTCAGGTTTCTTTATAGAGATAAGACCCATAGTATAGGCCCCGGGCAATGTGTATGTAGATACAGATAAAGAAGAATGATGCTCCGTTAGCGTGGACGTTGCGGATCAGTCAGCCGTAGTTCACGTCCCGGCAGATGTGAGTGACTGACGAGAACGCGGTGGAAATATCTGAGGTATAATGCATGGCCAGGAATAGGCCGGTTAGGATTTGAGTAGCTAAGCATAATCCCAGAAGGGACCCAAAGTTTCACCATACTGAAATGTTGGATGGTGCTGGCAGGTCAACCAGTGCGTCATTAGCAATTTTGATAAGGGGATGTGTTTTTCGTAGGCTTGCCATAGTGGTTCTTGTAGTTGAATAACAACGGTGGTTCTTCAAGTCATTGGTCTCGGTTAAAGTCTGAGCAAGAATTATGACCTATTTCATGTTTCTGTTATTAATAGCTTTGGTTGTGGGCTTAGTTGCTGTTGCTTCTAATCCTACGCCTTATTTCGCTGCGCTTGGTTTAGTGGTTGCGGCTGGGGTTGGGTGCGGAGTTTTGGTTGGCCATGGGGGTTCTTTTCTATCATTGGTTCTTTTCTTAATCTATCTGGGGGGAATGCTCGTAGTTTTTGCCTATTCGGCAGCCTTGGCTGCTGAGCCCTTTCCGGAAGCTTGGGGTAGTCGGTCTGTACTGGGCTATGTTTTAGTCTATTTACTAGGGGTTAGTCTAGCGGCGGGGGTGTTTTGAGGGGGCTGGTACGAGGGCTCATGGGTAGTTGTGGATGGGTTAAAAGAGTTCTCTGCCTTGCGGGGTGACATTGGCGGTGTGGCTGTAATGTACTCATCTGGCGGGGCCATGTTGGTTATTTGTGCTTGGGTGTTGCTTTTAACTTTGCTTGTTGTGCTAGAGCTCACTCGTGGTTTAAGTCGTGGAACTCTTCGTGCGGTTTAAAGGAGGGCGGGGATAGTGGCTAGTACTAGGGTTAGGAAGAAGATGGTTAAGTATGTTTTGATTATTCCTCGTGAGACATCATTTGTGACTTTTGCCATGGTTATTTGTGTTAGTGCCAGGCCTTTTGGCCCGAGGGCTTCGAGCCACGTTTTGTCGAGTTGGGCGGCGGCTGATTGCCCTAGGGTAAGTTTGAGTTTCGGAAGGAGCCGGTGAGTAATTGCAGGGAAGAACCCCAGCATATTTGAGAAGTGATGTGTAGGAATTATAGGGGTAATTTTCATTTGCTTGCTTGTCATGTTGGCTAGTTCTATGGCTACTAGTAGGCCTATAATTGTTACCAGGAGGGCTGCCATTTTTAGGGTAGTTGGTATTGTCATAATTGGTGTTTTTATTGGCGGAAAGTTTTGTGTGATAATAAGTCCTGCGACGATGCTTCCTCAGGCAAGTCGCTTGATGGGGTTAATTACTAGTGGGTTATTTTCATTAATGGGGGGCAGGGATAGGAATCGAGGGGTTCCTATGACCACGAAGTACACTAGTCGGAAGCTATACACGGCGGTGAATGATGTGGCGACTAGCGTTAGGGTTAGGGCTCAGGCGTTTAGATAAGAGGTGTTTAGGGCTTCAATAATTGCGTCTTTTGAGAAAAATCCCGCCAGGAATGGGGTCCCCGTCAGGGCTAGGCTGCCAATTGTGAAGTAGGTTGAGGTGGCGGGCAAAATATTAAATAGGCCCCCCATCTTTCGGATGTCTTGCTCGTCGTTTAGGCTGTGGATGATTGACCCCGAGCATAGGAATAGTATGGCCTTGAAAAAGGCGTGGGTACAGATGTGGAGGAATGCTAGCTGTGGTTGATTTAGTCCAATCGTGACCATTATTAGGCCTAATTGACTTGATGTTGAGAAAGCTACAATTTTCTTGATATCATTTTGGGTTAGGGCGCAAGTGGCTGTGAATAAGGAGGTTAGTGCTCCAAGACAGAGACAGGTTGTTAGAACCAGCTGGTTGTTTTCCATAAGGGGGTGAAGGCGAATTAGTAGGAAGATTCCTGCTACAACCATAGTGCTTGAGTGGAGTAGGGCGGATACTGGCGTAGGGCCCTCTATGGCGGACGGGAGTCAGGGATGTAGGCCAAATTGGGCTGATTTTCCTGTTGCCGCTAAGGCAAGTCCTATTAGAGGGATTGTTATGTCGAAGTTTTTTGACAAGGTAAAAATTTGTTGAATTTCCCAGGAGTTGAGGTTTATTGCGAGCCAGGCTATGGTTATAATTAGTCCAATATCCCCCACCCGGTTGTAAATGACGGCCTGGAGGGCCGCCGTGTTGGCGTCTGCCCGGCCGTGTCATCACCCAATGAGTAAAAAGGACATGATCCCCACCCCCTCTCAGCCGATAAATAACTGAAATATATTATTAGCTGTAACTAAAATGATTATGGCTACTAAGAATGTGAGCAGGTATTTAAAGAATCGGTCAATGTTGGGGTCGGAGTGCATATATCATAGTGCAAATTCTAGAATTGACCAGGTAACGTATAGGGCAATAGGGACGAAGATTAGGGAGTAATGGTCAAACTTGAAGCTGATATTTACGTCAAACGTTTGGGTGTTTATTCATTGTCAATTTGTGATGATGCCCTCTGTTTTCAGATTAAGGAAAATCATAAGCGGTAAAAGGCTGACAAAGAATGCGGAGCTAACGGCAGTTTTGGTTGCTTCTGCCATGTTGGACCCTTGTTGGTTGGGGTTTAGTGTGGTGAGTAGCGGATAAGCTAAGATGAAGAAGATCAGGAGGAGTGATGAGTGTATAATTAGTGTCATTTTAGCTTCCACTTGGATTTGCGCCAAGAGTTTTTGGTTCCTAAGACCAACGGATGAACTGTTATCCTTTGGAAGCACAAGGAAGCCGCGGATTTTAACCTCGGGGCGTAAGGATTAGCAGTGCTTACTATTTCAGTTCCTCCTTGGTGAGTAAGGGGGTTTTAGCCCCTATCTTTAGAATCACAATCTAATATCTTGATTAAACTATACTTACAATAGCACCACCCTCATATGAGTTCTGGTTTTGTTATCAGTAGGAGGACGGGGATTAGGTGTAAGGTCATTAGTAGGTGTTCTCGGGTATGAAATGGTTGAAGTCCCGTGATGTGGTTTGGTGTTGGGCCTCGCTGCGATATAAGGAACATGTATAAGGAATAGCCAGCAGTAATCAATGTTCCTAGCCCGGTAAGCAGAATTGTTCATGGGGACCAGCTAAATAATGTTGTGATGATCATGAGTTCCCCTATTAAATTAGGCAGCGGTGGGAGTGCAAGGTTAGCTAGGTTGGCGATGAATCATCATACCGCGGTTAATGGAAAGATCACTTGTAGTCCTCGGGCAAGGACTATTGTTCGGCTATGGGTTCGTTCGTATGCTGTATTGGCCAGGCAGAATAATGCTGAGGACACCAGCCCGTGGGCAATTATTAAAATGATTGCTCCTGAGAATCCTCAGGGGGTTTGGATTAGGATCCCTCCTGCCACTAGTCCTATATGACTTACAGATGAGTAGGCAATTAGTGATTTCAGATCTGTTTGTCGAAGGCAGATTGATCCAGTTATAATAATGCCCCAGAGGGCCAAGATGATGAATGGATAGGCTAGCTCTTTTGATAAGGGGTCCAGCATCACTATCATACGTATTATTCCATACCCGCCAAGTTTTAGCAGAACTGCTGCTAGTACCATGGATCCTGCTACGGGGGCTTCTACGTGTGCTTTTGGTAGTCACAGATGAACGCCGTATAATGGTATTTTAACTAAAAATGCGATTAGGCAGCCGGCCCATCAAATTATGTGGCCTCAGGAGTCGAGTTGTAGGGGTTGTGAGTATTGGAGCACTAATATTGACAATGTCCCAGTAGACTGTTGAAGGAGAAGTAGGGCAACTAGAAGCGGGAGGGATCCCGCCAGCGTATAGAACAGGAAGTAGGTCCCTGCATTGAGTCGTTCGGTTTGGTTTCCTCACCGGGTAATAATAATAAGGGTTGGAATAAGGGTGGCTTCAAACATAATATAAAATATAATGATCTCTGTGGCGCCGAATGCCATGATTAAGAAAGTTTGTAGTGAGGCAAGGAGTATAATATATGAGCGTTGTCGGCTAATTGGTTCAGGGTTGATATGATTTTGGCTGGCTAGGATCATGAGTGGGAGTAACCAGCATGTTAATACCAGAAGGGGGGTTGATAGCGGGTCCGTGGCCAGGAATATGTTGGAGGAGGCCCATCCGGTTTCGGATGTTCATTTTAGTCATGTTAGACTGATAAGGGCAATCAGGAGGCTATGTGCGGTTGTGGTCGTTCATAGCCACTTAGGGGAAGTAAGTCAAATTGTTGGGAATAGCATAATTGTGGGGATTAATACTTTTAGCATTGTAGAAGATTAAGGTTTTGTAGACGGTCGGTGCCGTGGGTGCGGGCGGTGGCAACTAATAATGCCAGACCGGTGCTTGCTTCACAAGCAGAGAAGGCCAAGAGCAGTATAGGGGCTGTTGAGAATCCTGTGGCCTCGAACTGCAGTGCCCATAAGGCCAGTGCGATAAATAGGGATAATATTATTCCTTCTAAGCATAAGAGTGCGGAGAGTAGATGGGTTCGGTGGAATGCTAGTCCTATTATACCTAAAATAAATGCTGAGCTAAAGCTGAAATGTACGGGTGTCATGAGGGGGTCGTGGAATTAAACCACGATTTTCTGAGCCGAAATCAGAGGTCTTATTTTGGACTAACCCCCTATTCTGCTCATTCTAAGCCGCCTTGAGTTCATTCGTAAATTAGTCCTAGGGTCAGTAAAATTAGGACTGTTGTGGCTCAGAAGAATGTTCCGGTGGGGTTGTGGAGTTGGTCTCCTCACGGTAGTGGGAGGAGGAGGGCAATTTCTAGGTCAAAGAGGAGAAATAGGATTGCTACTAGGAAGAAGCGTAGAGAAAATGGTAGGCGGGCGGATCCTAGTGGGTCAAATCCGCATTCATATGGTGATAATTTTTCTGCATCGGGGTTTATTTGTGGTAATCAAAAAGACACGATTGCCAGAATTAAGGATAGGGTTATTGTAATAATTAAGACGGTTATAATTAGATTCATTATCTTTCCTTGGGGTTTAACCAAGACTGTGTGATTGGAAGCCACTTGTACTAACTTTAATACTAGAAAGATTATGAGCCTCATCAATAGATAGACACGTAGAGGAATAGTCATACTACGTCGACGAAGTGTCAGTATCAGGCAGCGGCTTCAAAGCCAAAATGGTGTTCAGATGTAAAGTGGTATTGAATTTGACGTAGAAGACATACTGCCAAGAAGGTTGATCCAATAATGACGTGTAGTCCATGGAATCCCGTGGCCACGAAGAATGTTGAGCCGTAGACTCCGTCTGCGATTGTGAAGGGCGCTTCATAATATTCTATGGCTTGGAGTGCAGTAAAATAGAACCCTAGTAGAATAGTTAATGTTAAAGACTGAATGGCTTGTTTCCGTTCTCCCTCCATAATGCTGTGGTGGGCTCATGTTACTGTAACCCCTGATGCTAGTAGTACGGCTGTGTTGAGGAGTGGCACTTCAAAGGGGTCTAGTGGGGTAATTCCTGTGGGGGGTCAGCATCCCCCCAGTTCTGGTGTTGGTGCTAAGCTTGAGTGGTAAAAGGCTCAAAAGAACCCGAGGAAAAAGAATACTTCGGAGGTGATAAATAGAATTATTCCGTATCGTAGTCCCTTTTGTACTGGGGGTGTGTGGTGGCCTTGGAAGGTCCCTTCTCGGATAATATCACGCCATCACTGGTATATGGTGAGAAGTAGGAGAACTATTCCTAAAGTTATAAGTGTTGTTGAGTGAAAGTGGAATCAGATTGCTAAACCGGATGTTATTAGTAGGGCAGCGATAGCTCCGGTCAGTGGTCATGGGCTTGGGTCAACTATATGATAGGCATGTGCTTGGTGGGCCATCTAAACGTTTTCTTGTAAATAAAGGCTTAGAAGAAGTACAAATACATAGGCTTGGATCATTGCTACTGCAACCTCTAATAGTGTAAGCAGAAAGAGTACGGCAGCAGTTAAGATTGCTACTGTTGGTATTATTGGCAGAAGAACAAATACGGCCGTGGCGATGAGTTGAATTAACAGGTGGCCTGCAGTCAGGTTGGCTGTGAGTCGAACCCCCAGGGCTAGTGGTCGGATGAACAAGCTAATTGTTTCGATAATAATTAATACAGGGATCAGTGGAATGGGTGTCCCTTCTGGTAGGAGGTGCCCCAAGGCGACTGTTGGTTGATTTCGTATTCCAATAATCACTGTGGCGAGTCATAGTGGCACGGCAAATCCCATATTGAGCGATAGCTGTGTTGTAGGTGTAAAGGTGTACGGGAGTAGGCCCAACATGTTAGTTGTAATTAAGAAGATTATTAATGAGGCTAATAATAGTGCTCACTTATGTCCTTCTACATTCAGCGGCAGTATTAATTGGTTTGTGAATCGATTAATAAATCATCCTTGAATTGTAATAAGTCGGTTATTAATTCACCGAGATGAGGGGGTTGGGTAGAGTACTCAGGGGAGTGCAATTGCGATCGCAATTAGTGGAATTCCCAGATATGATGGGCTTGCAAATTGGTCGAAGAAGCTTACTATCATGGTCAGTCTCAGGACTCAGTTTTGTGTTTTTCAGCACTTACTGGGATTAGTTCATTTGGTGAAATATGGTTCAAGATTTTAGTTGGAATAATAGTTAAGAAAATTAATCAGGAAAACACTAAAATTGCGAATCAAGGGCCGGGGGTTAATTGTGGCATTTCACTAGAGGTGGTTAGGAATCACCAATCTTTGGCTTAAAAGGCCAATGCTTTGTCCAATATTTAGCTTCCTAGCGAGGCGTCTTCTAGTATTAGTGAAGATCAGTTTTCAAAGTGTTCTAGCGGGACTGCTTCAACTACGATGGGTATAAAGCTGTGGTTGGCTCCGCAGATTTCAGAGCACTGTCCATAAAATACCCCTGGGCGGGAGGCGATAAAAGCGGTTTGATTAAGTCGTCCTGGGACTGCGTCCATTTTTACACCCAGGGATGGAACAGCTCAGGAGTGTAGTACGTCTTCGGCGGACACTAAAACACGAATTGGGGATTCTATTGGGACAACCATTCGGTGGTCTGTTTCTAGAAGTCGGAATTGTCCTGGGGCAAGGTCTTGGGTTGGTACTATATAAGAGTCAAAGCCCAGGTTTTCATAATCTGTGTACTCGTAGCTTCAGTATCATTGATGTCCTATCGCTTTAATTGTCAGGTGGGGGTCATTAATTTCGTCTATAAGATAGAGAATACGCAGGGAGGGTAGGGCAATTAGTACTAAAATAACAGCTGGTAGAATAGTTCATACAATTTCGATTTCTTGAGAGTCTAAGATATATTTATTAGTAAGCTTGGTAGACACCATTGCAACAATAATATATAATACTAAGATGCTAATTAGGAGTACAATTATTAATGCATGGTCGTGGAAGTGAAGAAGTTCTTCTATAACGGGTGATGCCGCGTCTTGGAATCCTAGTTGTGTTGGATGTGCCATTAAGCTTTGGGGTAAGACATGCAGGGATTTAACCTACAATTTCACCTTGACAAGGTGATGTAATTTACATTTTACTAATGTCTTTAGAAGAAAGTGACAGAGTGGTTATGTGGCTGGCTTGAAACCAGCATATGGGGGTTCAATTCCTCCCTTTCTCGTTAATTTGATTGAATTTGAACAAATGCTGGCTCCTCGTACGTGTGATAAGGAGGGGGGCAGCCGTGAAGTCATTCTACGTTTGTTATTGTTAGTTCTACAGATAACACTTCCCGTTTAGCGGCAAAGGCTTCTCATAAGATAAATAGGAACATAATAACCGCTACTAAAGAAATTAATGATCCGATGGATGACACTGTATTTCATAGGGCATAGGCATCTGGGTAGTCAGAGTACCGTCGTGGCATGCCCGCTAACCCCAGGAAATGTTGCGGGAAGAATGTAAGATTAACTCCAATAAACATGATCGCGAAGTGAATTTTTGTTCAAGTGCTGTGAAGGGTATACCCGGTTAGTAGGGGGAATCAGTGCACAAAGGCTGCTATAATGGCAAATACAGCACCCATCGACAGTACGTAATGGAAGTGTGCAACCACGTAGTAGGTGTCATGAAGGACAATGTCAAGTGATGAGTTAGATAGGACAATTCCTGTGAGCCCTCCCACTGTAAATAGGAAAATGAACCCGAGGGCCCATAGTAGGGGTGTTTCTCATTTGATTGACCCCCCATGGAGTGTGGCTAGTCAGCTAAATACTTTTACACCTGTTGGGATCGCGATAATTATTGTTGCAGATGTAAAGTATGCACGAGTGTCTACGTCCATTCCGACAGTAAACATGTGGTGGGCTCACACAATAAATCCTAAAAGGCCGATAGCCATTATAGCTCAGACTATTCCTATATACCCGAATGGTTCTTTTTTGCCTGAGTAGTAGGCTACAACGTGAGAAATAATTCCAAATCCTGGAAGGATGAGAATATAAACTTCGGGGTGCCCAAAGAATCAGAATAAGTGTTGGTAAAGGATCGGGTCCCCTCCTCCTGCCGGGTCAAAGAATGTGGTGTTGAGGTTTCGATCTGTAAGGAGTATTGTAATCCCAGCAGCTAAGACAGGTAATGAGAGGAGAAGTAGCACGGCGGTTACTAGAACGGATCATACGAATAGGGGTGTTTGGTATTGGGAGATGGCTGGGGGTTTCATATTGATAGTTGTGGTGATGAAATTGATTGCCCCTAAAATTGAGGAAATACCCGCTAAGTGGAGGGAGAAAATTGTTAGGTCTACTGATGCTCCTGCGTGAGCTAGATTTCCTGCAAGGGGCGGGTATACTGTTCATCCTGTTCCGGCTCCGGCTTCAACACCAGAAGAAGCCAGTAGCAGTAGGAATGATGGGGGCAGTAGTCAGAAGCTTATGTTATTTATTCGTGGGAATGCTATGTCAGGGGCTCCAATTATTAGTGGTACAAGTCAGTTTCCAAACCCTCCAATAAGAATGGGCATTACTATAAAGAAAATTATTACGAAGGCGTGAGCAGTAACGATTACATTGTAAATTTGGTCATCACCTAGAAGCGACCCGGGTTGGCTTAGTTCAGCCCGAATGAGGAGGCTTAAGGCGGTTCCCACTATTCCGGCTCAGGCACCAAATACAAGATAAAGGGTACCAATGTCTTTGTGGTTAGTAGAGAAGAATCAGCGCGTGATTGCCATCAGGTAGGGTGGCCGAGTGCTTAGGCGGTGGGTTGTAGCCCCGAAGACAGAGGTTTAAGTCCTCTTCCTATCAGCCCCGTGGTGAAGAACACATTGGATTGCAAATCCGAAGACGTAGACTAATACTCTGCCGGGGCTTTTCCCGCCTCACTGAGGCAGGCGGCGGGAAAAGTAGATGGATGCTCGCTGGCTTGAGCGCTTAGCTGTTAACTAAGAGTTTGTAGGATCGAGGCCTTCCCATCTAGTAAGGCCTTAGCTTAATTAAAGCGTCTGATTTGCAATCAGGAGATGTAAGTTAATCCCTTGTAGGCCTTAGTCAGGGACTAGAAGATTTTCACTTCTACTTAGAGCTTTGAAGGCTTTGGTCTAATATTATCCTAAGTCCCTAGGCGGTTAGTATTAGGATGGCCGGGGTGACTGGCAGTAACCCCAGGGTAGACACGACAAACAAAGCCAGGGGCAAGGAGACTTGGGTCGTTTGGGTCCGTCAGGGGGTGGTTGAGTTGGTTGTGTTGGGGGAGACGGTTAGTGTTATTGCGTAGCATAGTCGCAAGTAGAAGTATAGACTAATTAATGCGGTCAGAGCTATAGTTGTGGCGATAAGGGGAAGGTCCTGTTTTGCCAACTCTTGCAGGATCATTCATTTTGGCATAAATCCTGTGAGGGGCGGGAGGCCCCCCAGTGAGAGCAGAACTAGGGCAGTTGTCGATGCTAGTACAGGGCTTTTCGACCAGGTTGTTGCGAGTGTGCTGATTTTGGTTGCTAGTGACATCTTTAGGGTCAGGAATGTTGCGGAGGTCATAATAATATATGTTGCTAGTGCAATTAGGGTGAGCTGGGGGGCGTACTGGACTACAATAATTATCCACCCTATGTGGGCGATTGAAGAATAGGCTAGGATCTTCCGTAGCTGGGTTTGGTTTAGTCCCCCTCATCCGCCTACCAATGTGGATGTGGCCCCTAATAGTGTTAGCAGTAGCGGGTCGATGGTTTGGGCTGTTTGGACGATTAGCGCGAATGGGGCAAGTTTTTGTCAGGTGGATAGGATCAGTCCTGTGAGCAGATCTAATCCTTGCAGAACCTCTGGTATTCAGAAGTGCACTGGTGCGAGTCCAATTTTAAGTGCTAGAGCGGCCACGAACATTGTACTGGCGATGGGGTTTGATAGGTCGTTGATGCTTCACTCTCCTGTTGCTCAGGCATTTGTTGTGCTCGCAAATAGGATTATTGCCGCCGCAGTGGCCTGGGTTAAGAAGTATTTTGTAGTTGCTTCTACTGCACGGGGGTGGTGATGTTGCGCTATTAGGGGGGTGATTGCCAGTGTATTAATTTCCAGGCCTATTCAAGCCAGAAGTCAATGAGAGCTGGCAAAAGTTAGAGTAGTTCCTAGTCCTAGGCTGGATAATAGGATTGCAAGTACGTATGGGTTCATTGGCGGAGGAGGGATTTTAACCGTCATGTTCGGGGTATGGGCCCGAAAGCTTCATTAGCTGACCCTGCCCATAGAAAGTGGTGTAAAGGAAGCACCAAGAGTTTTGATCTCTTGAGTATGGGTTCAATTCCCTTCTTTCTAGGAACTGAGGGGATTTTAACCCCTGTAAGTCACTCTATCAAAGTGGTCCTTGGGTGCTCAGGCACAGTTCCTCAGTTACAGTTGTGGGGGGAGCCCCGCCAGCGCGATTGGCAGGGCGGTGTGTCACAGCACGAAGGCTAGTGTGAGGGGGAGGAAATTTTTCCAGACTAGGTGTATTAGTTGGTCATATCGGAATCGCGGGTACGAGGCCCGCACTCATAGGAATACGACGGACAGGAGTGCGGCCTTGGTCATAAGGTTAATTGTTGCAAGTTCTGGTATGCTGGGGATATGTGAGGCCCCCAGGAATAGTACGGCTGAGAGGGTATTTATTAGAAGGATGTTAGCGTATTCGGCCAGGAAAAATAGCGCGAAGGGCCCTCCTGCATATTCTACATTAAAACCGGATACTAGTTCTGATTCCCCCTCCGTGAAATCAAATGGCGCCCGGTTCGTTTCGGCCAGTGTTGAGATATATCATATTGCAGCTAAGGGCCAGGCGGGTACAAGCAATCAAATGCTTTCTTGGGTAACATTAAATGTCTGTAGGGTGTACCCCCCCGAAAAAATAATTACGGAGAGGAGGATTAGTCCCAGGCTAACTTCATAGGAGATTGTTTGGGCCACGGCCCGGAGGGCCCCAATTAATGCATACTTTGAATTAGATGCTCAGCCTGACCCAAGGATCGAGTACACCGCAAGGCTTGACAGGGCCAGGATGAATAAGATCCCTAAGTTAAGATCAGTCACTGGGTGAGGCATAGGTATTGGTGCCCACAGGGTTATGGCCAGGGTTAGTGCAAGCATTGGGGCGGCTAGAAATAGGAACGGAGATGATGTGGACGGGCGCACGGGTTCTTTAATGAATAGTTTTACACCGTCGGCGATGGGCTGTAGCAGCCCGTAGGGCCCTACTACATTTGGTCCTTTTCGTAGTTGCATATATCCTAGCACTTTTCGTTCAATCAGTGTCAGGAAGGCTACTGCCAGAAGTACTGGGACAATGTAGGCCAGGGGGTTGATTAGATGTGTAATTAGGATGTTTAGCATAACTGGGAAGAGGATTTGAACCTCTGGCTAAAAGGGCTTAGGCCTTTCGCAATTTACCATGCTCTGCCACCCCAGTATGTCCTTATTTTGGCCGGCTGGGATTTTGGCTCTCCCTTTACTTTATTTATTTGCTTTCATAAATTAGGGGTGGGGCGTGCTTTAAGTATGGGCCCCCCTTTTCCGATCCTTTCGTACTAGGAAAAGTAGCGTTACAGATAGAAACTGACCTGGATTGCTCCGGTCTGAACTCAGATCACGTAGGACTTTAATCGTTGAACAAACGAACCCTTAATAGCGGCTGCACCATTAGGATGTCCTGATCCAACATCGAGGTCGTAAACCCCCTCGTCGATATGGACTCTGGGAGAGGATTGCGCTGTTATCCCTAGGGTAACTTGGTTCGTTGATCGGCTTTGTTGCCGGATCATATTTGGTCAGATGTTCTGTGGCTTAGAGATGTCTCTCTTAGCTTTAGGAAGTTTTCCCAGTCCACTTGGAGGCTTTTCTTTCCTCCGTGGTCGCCCCAACCGAAGGTAAAATATCATATTCCACAAGGTTTTTGCTTTTTATTAAGTTGCTTGACGTGGTTGAGTTTTGTACCTTAAGCTCCAAAGGGTCTTCTCGTCTTGTATTATTATACCCGCTTCTGCACGGGTAGATCAATTTCACTGACTTGAAAGGGGAGACAGTTAAGCCCTCGTTTAGCCATTCATACAGGTCTCTATTTAAAAGACAAGTGATTGCGCTACCTTTGCACGGTCAAAATACCGCGGCCGTTGAACTTGTGGTCACTGGCAGGCTGGACCTCCTATACTTGGTTATGTTGCAGAGGCGATGTTTTGGTAAACAGGCGAGGCTTGCGTTTGCCGAGTTCCTTCCTTTTCTTTTAGTCTTTCCTTAATGGCACTCCAGTGTGGGGGTAACGATGGTTTAGTTGTGTGGTTTTCTTGGCTTTATTTGTAGTTCACATTGCTCTCTTGGGTTGAGTTCGTTAATTGCCAATGGTGGGTCCGATTTGGCTTACACTTGTGCTTGGAGAAGGGCAGGCCTTCTTGTTACTCATTTTAGCATAGTCTCTTCCATGTAGACATGGATTGGCCTAATAGTATTTAGGGGAATAAGATTTTTTGTCAGGATAATAAACTTCTCTCTGTCTGAGCTTTAACGCTTTCTGTTTAGGTGGCTGCTTTTAGGCCCACTAGAACAGTATATTTTATGTATTATGATCTTTATCCTCCTGTAAAGGTTGTGTCCTTTGTTAAAGGGGCTGTACCCCCTTCAACTAACTCTCGTGTATTTCTCTTAGTCTTATTTTTATTTCGATCGGAGGAGTGCGAGGCTGAACTTCTATTCATTTCTTAGGCAACCAGCTATCACCAGGTTCGGTAGGTCTGTCACTTCTACCCGGAGTTCTTCCCACTCTTTTGCCACAGAGACGGGTTGGCCCTTAATAGGCTGTCTCGGGGTAGCTCACTTGGTTTCGGGGTTTCAAACTAAAGGTCTCTTTGCTTGGGTGTACTGGCTAAATCATGATGCAAAAGGTACAAGATTTAATCTTTGCTTTTTTGTGCTTATATGGGTTGTTTCATTTCTCTTTCAGCTTTCCCTTGCGGTACTATTTCTATTGCTTTGGTAGGACCTTTTCCGTCTCCCGTACTCAGGTAAAAGAATGGTTTAGTTTTTGGTGTTAGGCTTATTTTATTTTATTTACATTGTCTAGTTATTGGGTGGTTAAGCTAGCTGTTTGGCTCAGGGTGATCCAGTTTGCATGGATGTCTTCTCGGTGTAAGTGAGATGCTTGACTGACTCAGCCACGCCCTGGGTTTGATCCAAGTGCACCTTCCGGTACACTTACCGTGTTACGACTTGCCTCCCCTTGTCAGTGCTAACATATTAGGTATTTTCGATGCGTTTAGACAGGGGAGAGTGACGGGCGGTGTGTACGCGTCTCAGAGCCGGGTTCAAAGGGACACTCTATTTCCCTTTTACTATTAAATCCTCCTTCAAGCACTGTTTCATGGTGCATGTTCGTAATATTCTATAAATAGAAAATGTAGCCCATTTCTTCCCACCTCATACGCTACACCTCGACCTGACGTTCTGGGCTGTGCCCATCTTGCTTACTTTTATACCCTTCACAGGGTAAGCTGACGACGGCGGTATATAGGCTGGGGTGACTAGAAGTGGTGAGGTTAAACGGGGGTTATCGGTTCTAGAACAGGCTCCTCTAAGGGGGTCTGAGACACCGTCAGGTCCTTTGGGTTTTAAGCTAATGCTTGTAGTACCCTGGCGGACATCTAATTGTAGTTGGATGTCTGAGTTTACGGCTGAGCATAGTGGGGTATCTAATCCCAGTTTGTTTCTCAGCTTTCGTGGGGTCAGGTGAGTTTATTAAAGCTACTTTCGTATATAGGGCCTCGGACACCTAGAAGCGTATGACGGCCAAGGGGCCATTTGGCTTTATCTTATTTATCCTTAACCACCCTTTACGCCGTTATAATATCAACTAGGGCCTCTCGTCTAACCGCGGTGGCTGGCACGAGTTTTACCGGCCCTCTTAACACTAACTGAGTCAAGTTTTCACTCATGGCTTAATGTTTATCACTGCTGAATTCCCTTGGGGGTGTGGCTTGGCTAGGCGTCTTGGGCTAATGTTTGTGCCTGATGCCCGCTCCTCGTCCCCGGGGAGGGGGATTGAGGGCATATTCACTGGGCTGCGGAGACTTGCATGTGTAAGTTGGGTTAGAGCTGATAGTAAGGTCGGGACCATGCCTTTGTGCACGCGGAGTTTCTTAGGACTCATCTTAGCATCTTCAGTGCTATGCTTTATATTAAGCTACGCTAGC